AATAAAGAGCCCCGAGCCAATAAAGACTGAGAAGATTGACTCAAAAACAAATTTCATTAGGGACTCCGTTGTAGAATCCAGACCTAATCATTACTCGAGAGGTGGTGGGAACGACAGAACCTGTGAATGCATCAGATTCTATTGAAAAGGAATCCTAATGATTCAGTGGGTAGGATGGCGGAACGAACCAGAATTCATTTTGTTTTGAAAGATTATGTCATAAACTAATCTTACAACTGAATGTTGAAAGAGTAAATATTCGCCCGCGAATTTTATTTTATTTTGAATAAATTCGATATGATAATAAAAAGCAAAATAAAATAAAGATTCATTATAACATTATACCTAAATTACATTATATATAAATATAATACATGATTAATTCTATATTAAATCAAAAGATAAAAAAAATTCTATTAAATGAAATTTCAAAGAATCTCCCGATTCAGTATTCAGCATGTATTTTATTTTTAATCGTTTAATTCGCGAGGAGCTGGATGAGAAGAAATTCTCATGTCCGGTTCTGTAGTAGAGATGGGTGGAATTGATAAACAACCATCAACTATAACCCCAAAAGAACCAGATTCCGTAAACAACATAGAGGAAGAATGAAAGGAATATCTTATCGAGGTAATCGTATTTGCTTTGGTAGATATGCTCTTCAAGCACTTGAACCCGCTTGGATCACGTCTAGACAAATAGAAGCGGGTCGGCGAGCAATGACACGAAATGCACGCCGCGGCGGAAAAATCTGGGTACGTATATTTCCAGACAAACCAGTTACAGTAAGACCTACAGAAACACGTATGGGTTCGGGGAAAGGATCTCCCGAATATTGGGTAGCTGTTGTTAAACCCGGCAGAATACTTTATGAAATGAGCGGAGTGGCAGAAAATATAGCCAGAAGGGCTATTTCAATAGCGGCATCAAAAATGCCTATACGAACTCAATTCATTCTTTCGGTATAGGATAGGAATGTATAACAAAAGGAAAGAATTTTTTTGATAAAAAAAGACAATTGTAGGTTTCTTGTTTTGTTTTGAACAAACAATATTTCTTTTTTTTTCACCCTTTACATTGAAAAAGACAAAACAAATAAAAAAAAGATATGATTCAACCTCAAACCCATTTGAATGTAGCGGACAACAGCGGGGCCCGAGAATTGATGTGTATTCGAATCATAGGAGCTAGTAATCGACGATATGCTCGTATCGGTGATGTTATTGTTGCTGTAATCAAAGAAGCAGTACCAAATACACCTCTAGAAAGATCAGAAGTGATCCGAGCTGTAATTGTACGTACTTGTAAAGAACTCAAACGCGACAACGGTATGATAATACGATATGATGACAATGCTGCAGTTGTTATTGATCAAGAAGGAAATCCAAAGGGAACCCGCATTTTTGGCGCGATCCCCCGGGAATTAAGACAGTTAAATTTCACTAAAATCGTTTCATTAGCACCTGAAGTATTATAAGGGAATGCCGCGATAGAGTTTTATAATATTTGAATGAAATGGATTAATTTAAATTTAATTTAGTAGATTGTTTGTATATCACGTATATACCTTTTAAAATTCATAAATATTTATGAATTCAGAAAAAAAGAAATAGAGCATGTTGATTATATCAAAATTCGGGGGGAACAATAATCTTAGTTTATCATGAGTAAAGACACTATTGCTGACATAATAACCTCTATACGAAATGCTGACATGAATGAAAAAAGAACAGTTCGAATACCATCTACTAACATCACTGAAAATATTGTTAAAATCCTTTTACGAGAAGGTTTTATTGAAAACGTGAGAAAACATCAGGAAAGCAATAATTTTTTTTTGGTTTTAACCCTACGACATAGGAGAAATAGGAAAGGACCATATAGAACCGTTTTAAATTTAAAACGGATCAGCCGACCCGGCCTACGAATCTATTCTAACTATCAACGAATTCCGAGAATTTTAGGCGGAATGGGAATTGTAATTCTTTCTACTTCTCGAGGGATAATGACAGACCGAGAAGCTCGAATAGAAGGAATCGGCGGGGAAATTTTGTGTTATATATGGTAATCTTTCTGATAGCCAAATCAAATCATATGCGGAACTTTCATATTTGTGAAAAAAAAAGAGTATATAGGGTAGGTTTCTAATATTATGCCTCTTTGATTAGTGGATGCTTCAAGGCCGTTTTACCTGTAATGAAAGAACAAAAAAGGATTCGCGAGGGTTTAATTACTGAACTACATCCCAATGGTATGTATATTTCGAGTTCGTTTAGATAATGAAAATCTGATTCTGGGTTTTGCTTCGGGAAAGGTTCAACGTAATTTTATACATATACTACCCGTAAATAGAATCAAAATTTTGGTAAGTTCTTATGATTCAACTAAAGTAAATAGAATTTTTATATATAGAATTTGTATATTTAGTATATTAAAAAAGTAAAGACTCAAAGAATTCGGTGGTTTTTTGATTTCAACATTCTTTCGTGGGGATACAATT